CTCAGACGAGCTAGGACACGAGTGGAGGCTCTCAATGTTATTTCCTACTAGTCAAGTCAATACACCAAAATAATAAAAAGAATTTTTTTATAAATTTCTTATTATACAATACACCACATTTTATGTCTGTCAATTGAAGTCTAATCTGATACAACGAAAAAATAAAAAGGGTAGAAAAACTTATTAGATATCATTCCATTGACTGCGGTATCTAATAAGTTCTACCTACTATACTAATTAGTATACTCTAAAAAATTCTACCTACTATTGGATTTGAACCAATGACTCCCGCCGTATGAAAGCAATACTCTAACCACTGAGTTAAGTAGGTCATTTATCACCACCAAAAAAAGACCCATCATTCGGGAATTATAGGTGGAATATTATTTCTAAGCAATACTAATCTGTTAATTAAGAGTAAACAAATCAGAGAGCTATTGTATGGGATTCTGGAATATCTATCTTGACAAGAAATTCTCTATATGTTAAGATCTCTATGACAAGGGCTATAGCTCAGTTGGTAGAGCACCTCGTTTACACGTGCGCCAATGCTTTTCAAGGGAGTCTATTATGCAATGAGCATAATTGATGTTATTGAGAAATCGATGTCTTACTCCATAGATTCTAGGGAACAAGAGAACAATAGCCTGACAAATATTTGGTTCGGTCCGATTTTGGTGTGAATTAAGTTGCCAAATCAAATAGAACCCGCCATTGATTTGATAGTTGATAAGGTAAATACCCATTCAATGCTAGGCATAATGAGTATAAGGGCCTCAAAAGAACCTCTTTTCGTCCTATGAACTTTAAGGTGTATGAAGTTTCATATTCGACTCTTGTAGCGGAGCGATAGAGACTCCATTTAACTTAGGGCCGAAGGCAGACCTAAGTCAAGATAACCCTTCTTTGAAACACTTTGGTATTGCTCCTGGATCAAAATACAAATAATGAATCAGAGCATATGGAGCCATTTCATTATCTTCCTATAAAGAAAAATATGGTGGACTAACTGATCTTTATATCAGTTTATGAAAGAGCCCAATGCAACAAAATGCATGTTGGGTCTTTGAAACAGTTCAAATCATTTCGATAATAATAAGTTTGATCTGTTTTACCGAGAAGGTCTACGGTTCGAGTCCGTATAGCCCTAATTTATAATTTAATTAATTTATAATTTAATTAATATTATTAATTAATTTATAAATTAATTAATATTAATATATTAATATTAATATATATATATATATTAATATATTCTATTCATCTATTCAATTTATATATATTCTATTCAATTTATATATATTCTATTCAATTTATATATATATATATTCAATTTTTTTATATATTCAATTTTTTCATTTTTAGTATGTTTTTCTTTTCTTCAATAGAATGGTCGCTTGTTTTTGTTGGTTGGTCTGGTCCATAGAAATGAAAGCATTATCACACCCTCATCTAATCTAAATGCATAGAGACAGAAAAAAAAAAAAAAAGAATTCCAATAAATAGGTCTAATTCGTATTTGTAAAATCTCGTATCGTATAAAATACGCATCCTTTTTCATTAATTTTAATTATAGTAAATGAATTCCGTATGACTTTTTTATCTTTTTTTGTCTGTCCATGATCAAAGAGTTTGTGATACACTTTTGCTTTGGTATACCAAATCCCAGTCAATTTATGAAGTGAAAATCATGACATTATTTTGTCTTAAAATTAAATTGCAACCTGACCCAATCAAGTCTAATCTTAAGTCACATGGATCCATCACATATTCTTTTCTTGATCTTGTTTTTTATTTATTTGTGGAATACCCTTGACTAATCATTAATCGGAACAACATAAACCCCATTGATTGATTTACAGATAATGCAGAGATAATGAATTGGTCTTAGATGTATCAAGGATCAAGATTTCTCCCTTTATTTTATATTTTATGAGTTGAGTAGGTTAGTCTATCGAATAATTTGATAGTATGTGATTCTTTCTATCAGAAGTATGTTATGTAGATGATTTATGATTCTGTCAATTCTACCATTCTATTCTTCTTTGCAATCTTTCCGAGTGTGGGTTTGCTCTCAAAACCGTTTCTCGTGTAGGGAAATCTAATTCATTGCTTGGTCTTACCATTCAATTATTAATTGTAATTGCCATAACAAAACAAACAAGTATTTTGCTTCATTCCAAATCACGATCTTTCTTTACTTTAATATTAGAGATTCTTAGTACTAGAATAGAAATTGGTCCGAAATGGAATGACTTTTTCGCCCTAAATCTAATGAAATAACTCAAATTTTATTATTTATTTCTGAGAGAGAGGATAGTATAGTAAGTACCTATTTAAAGTTTCGAATTCCTTTGTATGGAAAGTGTTATATGTGTGACTTCTTAATTCAACAGATTGAATCAAATAAATTAAGAAAAATAGAAATAAAATTAAAATATAGGACAAGGGAAGGATAGAAAAAAGTTCGATGCATTAGATTTTTTTGAGTTTCCGTATTCGTATCAAATCAATTTGTATCAAATCAATAGAAGCAATGATCCTCTATCCGGATTTTTATGAAAAGAATCCTTCCACTTCCAATAGAATATGCTAGGAATCCCTAGACATTATATTTTATTATCCCATATACCATATATATATATATATAGATATATGACTACTGAAAGCGTTTCAGTTTTGATTGAAAAATGGAAATGGAATTCACATTTGATTCCATAAAATTTTTCATAACTAATTATTTTTTATTTTGATTTAAAATTAGAAAATTTAGAAATTATAAATTATATTTAATTTATAAAAATTATATTTATTATATTTATTTATTAAATATTATATTTATTTATTAAATATTATATTTATTTATTAAAATTATTTATTTATTAAAATTATATTTATTATTAAATTGTATTTATTATTATATTATTAAATTGTATTTATTATTATATTAATATAATATCTAAGTTCTATTATAGGATATAGGAGGATATAAGATAGGGTATAGGACATTTTTTAGGTTTTAGGTTAGTATATTTTAGTTTATTTATTTTTCTTTATTTTTTCAAATTTAAAATAATTTTCTAAATATTTAATATTTTAATTGAATTTAATTGAATTTCTTTTTAATATTTATTTTTTATTTTTTTATAGAGGATAGAGAATCCGAGACAAAGTGAGAGAGTTTTTTGTGTAAGAGCACCCTACGTCTACAGCATATTAAAATAGAATTCTAAACTAAATAGAATCAAAATAAAAAATGTAAGTGGGATTCCACTAGATGAATCTTTAAACAAGACATGCTCCACAGCAACCAAATTCTAAACAATTTGGTTTGATCAAAATCAATTCTTGTTTTACCAAAGAAGTTCTAGATGAATTGAAAATTCCAATTCGAATCGAATAATTCATCATATTCCACATTCTTAATAGGAGTACGGTACATTTATGTTTCTGCTTCACGAATATGATATTTTTTGGGCATTTCTAATAATATCAAGTGTTATTCCTATCTTGGCATTTGTAATTTCCGGAGTTTTAGCCCCTGTTAGTGAAGGGCCAGAGAAGCTCTCTAGTTATGAATCGGGTATAGAACCCATGGGGGATGCTTGGTTACAATTCCGAATCCGCTATTACATGTTTGCTCTCGTTTTTGTTGTTTTTGATGTTGAAACAGTCTTTCTTTATCCGTGGGCAATGAGTTTCGATGTATTGGGTATATCTGTATTTATCGAAGCTTTAATTTTCGTGCTTATCCCAATTGTTGGTTCAGTTTATGCATGGCGAAAAGGAGCATTGGAATGGTCTTAACTGAATATTCAAACACTCAAAATAAAAAAGAAGGAAAAGATTACATTGAGACAGTTATGAATTTAACTGAGTTTTCCTTACTTGACAAAACAACCACCAATTCAGTTATTTCAACTACACCGAATGATCTTTCAAATTGGTCAAGACTTTCCAGTTTATGGCCACTTCTATATGGTACAAGTTGTTGTTTCATTGAATTTGCTTCATTAATAGGTTCGCGATTCGACTTTGATCGTTATGGATTGGTACCAAGGTCGAGTCCTAGACAAGCAGACCTAATTTTAACAGCCGGCACAGTAACAATGAAAATGGCTCCTTCTTTAGTGAGATTATATGAACAAATGCCCGAACCAAAATATGTCATCGCTATGGGGGCATGCACTATTACGGGAGGGATGTTCAGTACTGATTCATATAGTACTGTTCGTGGAGTCGATAAGTTAATTCCTGTCGATGTCTATTTGCCGGGTTGCCCACCTAAACCAGAGGCCGTTTTCGATGCTATAACGAAACTTCGTAAGAAGATATCTCGAGAAATCTTTGAAGATAGAACGGTGTCTCAAGAGGAAAATCGATGTTTTACTACCAATCACAAGTTTTCTGTTCGACGCAGTACTTATACTGGAAATTACGATCAAGAATTGCTCTATCAATTACCATCTACTTCAGAGAAACCTTCTGACAAATTTTTCAAATCCAAAAGTTCAGTATCTTCCCACGAATTAGTGAATCAGGCAGGGTTCCTTTGTGCAGAATAAAATAAGAAAGAAAAGGATCAATCTTTAAAAATTTCATTGTAAATGTGAAATACTCATATATCATATATATAACTCATATATCATATATATATAAATGTGGGAGAAATCAAGAAAATGCGGCAGGATCGTTTATCTGATTGGTTAGTCAAGCATGAGCTAGTTCATAGATCTCTGGGCTTCGATTGCCGAGGAATAGAAACTTTACAAATAAAAACGGAGGATTGGGATTCCATTGCTGTCATTTCATATGTATATGGTTACAATTATTTACGTTCTCAGTGTGCCTATGATGTATCACCAGGCGGATTTTTAGCCAGCGTATATCATCTTACGAGAATACAGTATGGCATAGATAAAGCAGAAGAGGTATGCATAAAAGTATTTGCCCCAAGGAATAATCCTAGAATCCCGTCTGTTTTCTGGATTTGGAAAAGCGCCGATTTTCAAGAACGTGAATCTTATGATATGTTGGGAATCTCTTATGATAATCATCCTCGTCTTAAACGTATCTTGATGCCTGAAAGTTGGATAGGTTGGCCCCTACGTAAGGACTATATTACCCCCAATTTCTATGAATTACAAGATGCGCATTGAATAAGAAGAAACTAATGTTCCCTTAACGTATACGACACGGTTCCAGATTGCATTGAAGTCAAGGAACTTTTTTTTACGTTCTATTCAACATGAAAGAGAGTAACTGGACTCTAATTCGTATTATGGATAGCCTAAAGAAGCTTCATTCATATTCTCCAATTTTGAAAAGAGGCTATCCATTTTCTATGAGCAGAAAAAATAGGCTGAGGCTGAATCAAAAAAGTTCCGCACCATGAACTTTGTACCGCGCACATAACTTAGATGGACCCAAAAAATTACGTAAGCAAAAGTGAAGGAAATATAAAAAAGAAAATATAAAATTCAGAAAAAAGGGATTTGATTTGTACTGTGTCTAAAATGCATTCTGTCTATTGCCATCCTTCAACTCTCTAGACTTTTCCGTTTTTTTTTTAACTTCTCTTTTTTGTTTTGGATATATTATATGATATGAAGACTTCATATTTTTTTGAGTGAGAGAAAACGCAGCATGAAGAAACAAGAAAGAAAAAAAGGAGCAAAATTTCACTTTGTTCTTTATTATAGCCAGACATTTATTTTTTTACCGATTTTCAAAAAGAGGGAGGATATCTAAATGAATAAAATAAGTACGTATCATACTCTAAACTATTAACGAATATATATCCCGATCCTATCTATCTCGATGAATTCGTATGAATATCTACCCAATACATTATTTACGTGTCAGGAACCAGATTTGAACTGGTGACACGAGGATTTTCAGTCCTCTGCTCTACCAACTGAGCTATCCCGACTATTTCCCGCGCATCATCCCATCCTAGTAGAGTACTTGTATCTATGTCAATAGAATTAAAAGGATTAAATAAAAAGTAGTAAAAAATTTGACCTAGTAAGTGTAAGGATAATGATATGGATTATGAATGATATGATTCAATAATAGGGATTCCTTGCCATATATGTACATTTGAACAGGTATTGTATCTATGCAAATTGAGATAAGATACAAGGATTCTTATTCGGATCCATTTGTAAAAGAGTAAAGTGAATGAGAAAGGTAATCTGAACTGAACAAAAAAAGAATAAATAAATAAATACTTAGGAAGTAAAGGAAGTAAAATGGGCTTTTTAGTGGGGATAGAGGGACTTGAACCCTCACGATTTCTAAAGTCGACGGATTTTCCTCTTACCATAAATTTCATTGTTGTCGGTATTGACATGTAGAATGGGACTCTCTCTTTATTCTCGTACGATTAATCTTTTAAAACAAATGATCTATCAAACTTTGGAATGAATGATTTAATCACTGATTATTCGATTCTTCCTTCAACTCACATTGGAATGGATTTCCACAATAACTATGAATTATTTATTAATTTTATTAATAGTTATAAATATTTAATCATAATAAATATAAATTTATTTATATAATATAAATTTCTATTTATATATTTATATATATAATAATAGAAATAAATATATATATATTATTATGGTTATGGAGGTTATGGATTCTTATAGATTCAGATCATGATTAATCATTTGATATATCAATATGTATATATATGCATATATTAGGTATATAGGACCATCCTTTCTGTAATTTCGATAGAAAGATTCCTGCTACCAAAGAAACGTAGTCAACTCTATTCGTTAGAACAGCTTCCATTGAGTCTCTGCACCTATCCTTTTTCTTGTTTTATTCTAGTTTATTAATATAAACCCCTATTTTCTCAACAAAAACAATAAGGATTTGGCTCAGGATTGCCCATTTTTAATTCCCGGGTTTCTCTGAATTTGGAAGTTATCACTTAGCAGGTTTCCATACCAAGGCTCAATCCAATCAAGTCCGTAGCGTCTACCAATTTCGCCATATCCCCCTTTGATACCAGGATCCTGTTGGAATTCCATCCATCTCTTTCATTTATTTTGGACTTGGAGCCCTTGAATTCATTAGATAATTATTTTTATATGGAAAGAAAAGTGTATGCTATCATTTGATTCTTTTGGCTCTCCTCGATCAGTTCATCCCTAGTGGATAAATTTTGTTTCAATCAGAAATGATTCTATCATTGATGTATTTGCAATTCAATATGGATAGATATATCCCACATATATATGTTTCTTCCTACCTTTCGTCTTTACAGCGTGATTCGGAATAGTAGAACGGTCGATATTCATTCTTCTTTTTTTCGTCCTATCTCCTCCTTGTTCGAATCAAATCCTAAGAATGTCTCATTCTAATTTGGATTATATCTTTCTTTTCTTTATCTTTTCTTAGACCGGATTTGTTATAATAATCCGCTATACTATAGCTATAATAGAATTATAAATTTATAAATTATATTTTATAAATTATTTTATAAATATAAATTAAATATAAATTATTTTATAAATTATTATAAATTATATAAATATAAATTATATAAATTATATAATTTTTTAATTAATCTATTTAAATTTAATTTCAATTTTTAATTATATTTCTTTCAATTTTAATTTTTAATTATAATTTTTTAATTCTATTTATATAAAATAATAGTTATTAGTAATATATTTATATGTCTATTATATGTCTATTAGAAAAATAGAATTCTATTTATATACTCATATACGTACTCATATTTACTAATTATTAAATTAGTCATTATCTTTATTAGACTAGTCATTATATATTATTAAGAACTATAGAACTATGAACTATATGGTTCTAGGTCATATTTTTATTATTAAAGAACTATACGGTTCTAGGTATATTATTAAATATATATATTTATATATTTATTTATATATTATATTTATTTATAGTATAGTTGATATGAAATATAGTTGATATGAAATTTTTTTAAATTAAAGTTGTCTAATAGCTACGATAGGGTAGTCTCCTCAATTTCTATATACTATTACATGTTATGTATGCCCGCTTAGCTCAGAGGTTAGAGCATCGCATTTGTAATGCGATGGTCATCGGTTCGACTCCGATAGCCGGCTTTTTCTCTATCGATTTTTCCATGATAGATAATCTTTCCTATTCTTTTTTTGTTGGATCACCGATTTATCTATTATGTTATGGTAACTTACAATTATGAATTAAAAATGGATTGGAACAATTAGATCTCTACAGAACAAATCATAAAATGGAACCTCAACTTGCTATCAACTTTTTATATATACAAAAAATATATACAAAAATCTGGATATTGATACAATTTATTTTATTCTACTTTTAGTATTTATTTCTATTGTAATACCTCAGTAGATTTAGCTTTATTTTTGTTTATCCTTTAGTTCAGTCTTAATTTAGATTTTTCTTTGAAAAATGAAATTTCAATAAAAAAAGGAGTCTTTATGTCTCGTTACCGAGGACCTCGTTTCAAAAAAATACGCCGCCTGGGGGCTTTACCAGGACTAACTAGTAAAAGACCTAGATCCGTAAGTGATCTTAAAAACCAATTGCGTTCTGGAAAAAAATCGCAATATCGTATTCGTCTAGAAGAAAAACAGAAATTGCGTTTTCATTATGGTCTGACAGAACGACAATTACTTAGATATGTGCATATCGCCGGAAAAGCCAAAGGGTCAACAGGTCAGGTTTTACTACAATTACTTGAGATGCGTTTAGATAACATCCTTTTCCGATTGGGTATGGCTTCCACCATTCCCGCAGCCAGACAATTAGTTAATCATAGACATATTTTAGTTAATGGCCGTATAGTGGATATACCAAGTTATCGTTGCAAACCCCGAGATATTATTACTGCGAAGGATAAACAAGGATCGAAAGCTCTGATTCAAAATTATATTGCTTTATCCTCCCAGGAGGAATTGCCAAAGCATTTGACTTTTGACTCATTCCAATATAAAGGATTAGTAAATCAAATAATAGATAGTAAATGGATCGGTTTGAAAATAAATGAGTTGTTAGTCGTAGAATATTATTCTCGCCAGACTTGACGAAAATAACAAAAAAAGTTCAAAGAATTTTGTCTTTTTTCTTTTCACTAAAATAAACGGATCTAAGGACCTTGATCCGCATTTTTCTCATTCACGTATCACAAATAGATCAGATCCGCAGTATAATTTATTTTTTTTATTCTTTTTCCAATATTTTACGCACCACAGTAATAAGGAATAGAGAATTTCTATCAAATAAAGTTGTTATTGCAGGAATGATCGTATCAATTGTTATTTGATTTAATATGATACGTTGTACTCAGTGACGTTGATGAATTAAGAAAAACAAACGGAAAGAGAGGGATTCGAACCCTCGGTAAGCAAAAGCCTACATAGCAGTTCCAATGCTACACCTTCAACCACTCGGCCATCTCTCCTACATAATCTCTCTTATTATTTACCAGAAACCGAGTGAATAGCGAGTGATTTATACATATTATTGCAATACAGTTACAACAAATAAATGAAATGGTTCCATAGGAAAAATTCCTTTAAAATTTCCTATTTCTAAACAACAACTTCTCTCATCAGCTACCCCATACCATAGATTTTTTACAAATTCCAAAATTGTCTCATAGATTTTTCTATGTCAATTGTACGGGGTGGTGTATCCATATTATATATACAAACAAAACAGACGCTTACCTTACTCTATTTTATCGTGGAATGATTATTTCGTTCTTTTTGTTTTTTGGATCATAACCAAATAAAGAGTTATTAGAATTTAAAATAAAATAAATAAAGTCTTTGATTATTCAACTTAGGTGAAGTAAGTTTCGTTCATTGGTTGGTATACTAGGAAATTAGGATGAAATCCAATCTGATTCCAATATTTCATATCTTTCCTTGCCCAATCCAAACAAAAAAGAGCAATTTGAACGGAAAATCCACATCTTTCTTTCTAATTAGTC